TACCAAAAACAAGCCATTTATGGATATTATCAGGAGGTTCGTGCAGATCCGGTGTAGTTTCTTTTTCACTCCACAAGGATCAAGATCAACTGAACATCCATTCTCATTCTGTCGAACGAAGATATATTTCTAGCCTCTCAGTGAATAATGATCAAGTGAGACACCAATTAGTTAGGTCAGATTTTTCTGATAAAAAAGAAGATGGTATTTTGGATTATTCGGGATTTAATCGAATCATAGGTAATCCAATCATAGGTATTGGTCATTGTAATCTCATACATCCTGCAATTCTCCACAAGAATTCTGATTTATTGGCAAAAAGGCGAAGAAATCAATTTCTCATTCCGTTCCACTCCATTCAAGAACAAGAGAAAGAACTAATGCCCCATTCAGGTATCTCGATTGAAATACCCATAAAGGGTATTTTCCGTAAAAATAGTATTCTTGCTTATTTTGATGATCCTCGATACAGAAGAAAGAATTCAGGAATTACTAAATATGGGACTATAGGGGCGCATTCAATCGTCAAAAAAGAGGACTTGATTGAGTATCGAGGAGTCAAAAAAATTAAGACAAAATTTCAAATGAAAATTGATCGCTTTTTTTTCATTCCCGAGGAAGTGCATATTTTACCCGAATCTTCTTACGTAATGGTACGGAATAATAGTATCATTGGAGTAGATACCCGGATCGCTTTAAATAGAAGAAGCCAAGTGGGCGGATTAGTCCGAGTGGAGAAAAAAAAAAAAAAGATTGAACTAAAAATTTTTTCTGGGGATATCCATTTTCCTGGGGAAACGGATAAGATATCCCGACACAGTGGCATCTTGATACCGCCGGAAACGGGAAAAAAAGAACTTAAGGAATCCACCCGGGAATCAAAAAAATTGAAAAAATGGATCTATGTCCAACGGATCACACCTACCAAGAAAAAGCATTTTGTTTTGGTTCGACCCGTAGTCACATATGAAATAGCGAGCGGTATCAATTTAGCAACACTCTTCCCCCAGGATCTGCTGCGGGAAAAGGATAATATGCACCTTCAAGCTGTCAATTATATCCTTTATGGAAAGGGCAAACCCTTTCGGGGTATTTCTGACACAAGTATTCAATTAGTTCGAACTTGTTTAGTCTTGAATTGGGACCAAGACAAAAAAAGTTCTTCCGTCGAAGAGGTCTGTGCTTCCTTTGTTGAAGTAAGTACAAACGGTATGATTCGAGATTTCCTAAGAATCGACTTAGTGCAATCCCATATTTCGTATATCAGAAAAAGGAATGCTCCGTCAAGTCCAGGATTGATCTCTGATAATGGTCCAGATCGCACCAATAGAAATCCGTTTTACTCCATTTATTTCAAGGCAAGGGTTCAACAATCACTTAGCCAAAATCAAGGAACTATTCATACCTTGTTGAATAGAAATAAGGAATGCCAGTCTTTGATAATTTTGTCATCATCTAATTGTTTTCGAATGGGTCCATTCAACGATATCAAATATCATAATGTGATAAAGCAATCAATTCACATTCAAAAAGATCCTTTAATTCCAATTAGGAATTCGTTGGGACCCTTAGGAACAGTCCTTCAAATTGCGAATTTTTATTCATTTTACTATTTAATAACTTATAATCCGATTTCGGTAACTAACTATTTGAAACTTGATAATTTAAAACAGACTTTTCAAGTACGTAAATTTTATTTAATGGATGAAAACGAGAGAATTTATAATCCTGATCCAGACAGTAAGATTGTTTTGAATCCATTTAATTTGAATTGGTATTTTATCCATCATAATTATTGTGAGGAAATGTCCACAATAATGAGTCTTGGGCAGTTTATTTGTGAAAATATATGTATAGCCACAAATGGACCACACCTCAAATCAGGTCAAGTTTTAATTGTTCAAGCTGGCTCTGTAGTAATAAGATCAGCTAAGCCTTATTTGGCTACTCCAGGAGCTACTGTTCATGGGCATTATGGAGAAATCCTTTATGAAGGAGATACATTAATTACATTTATATATGAAAAATCAAGATCTGGTGATATAACGCAGGGTCTTCCAAAAGTAGAACAAGTGTTAGAAGTGCGTTCGATTGATTCAATATCGATGAACCTAGAAAAAAGAGTTGAGGGTTGGAACGCGCGTATAACAAGAATTCTTGGGATTCCTTGGGGATTCCTAATTGGTGCTGAGCTAACTATAGTGCAAAGTCGTATCTCTTTGGTTAATAAGATCCAAAAGGTTTATCGATCCCAGGGGGTCCAAATCCATAATAGACATATCGAAATTATTGTACGTCAAATAACATCAAAAGTGTTGGTTTCAGAAGACGGAATGTCTAATATTTTTTTACCCGGCGAACTTATTGGATTGTTACGAGCGGAGCGAACGGGGCGTGCTTTGGAAGAAGCGATCCGTTATCGAGCTATATTATTGGGAATAACGAGAGCATCTCTGAATACTCAAAGTTTTATATCTGAAGCAAGTTTTCAAGAAACCGCTCGGGTTTTAGCAAAAGCAGCTCTCCGGGGTCGTATCGACTGGTTGAAAGGCCTGAAAGAGAACGTTGTTCTGGGGGGGATGATACCCGTTGGTACCGGATTCAAAGCATTAGTGCACTGTTCACGGCAGCATAACAATATTCTTTTGGAAACAAAAAAAAAGAATTTATTCGGGGGGGGGATGATAGATATTTTCTTACACCACAGAGAATTATTAGACTTTTGCATTTCAAAGACTTTACATGATACATCAGAACAATAATTTAGAGGATTTAATGAGTCCTAAGTAGCGGATTCTCTTAACTATTTTTGATCCTTTGATTTCTTAATAGTAAGAAAAGAAAGATAATAACGAATAGAAAGTAATGAATGGCCTGGATTGTGTATCAATGGCCAATCTCTGGTAGAAGAGAAGGTTCCATTGGAACAATTATTTATTTCACTCGTCTCTTTTTTTTTATTTTTTTGATAAAAAAAATAAAAAAAAAAGAGGAAGTATGGGGAGAAATGGCAAGAAGATAGTGGAATATCAATTTTGAAGAGATGGTGGAAGCAGGAATTCCTTTTGGTCATGGTACTAGGAAATGGAATCCTAGAATGTCACCTTATATCTCAGCAAAACATAAAGGTATTCATATTACAAATCTGACAAGAACTGCTCGTTTTTTATCAGAAGCTTGTTATAAAGCAGCGGATTTAGTAGCACGAGCTGCAATAAGAACCCGGTGTCATTATATGTCATTATATTTTATTAAAAAAAAAGGGCTCGGTGGTATGTTAACGAATTGGTCCACTACAGAAACGAGACTTCATAAGTTCAGGGATTTGAGAGCGGAACAAAAGACGGGGAGACTCAACCGTCTTCCAAAAAGAGATGCAGCTATCCTGAAGAGACAATTATCACGCTTGCAAACGTATCCGGGCGGGATTCAATATATGACGGGGGTACCGGATATTGTAATCATCGTTGATCAGCAAGAAGAATATACGGCTCTTCGAGAATGTATCGCTTTTGGAATTCCAACAATTTGTTTAATCGATACAAATTGTGACCCCGATCTCGCAGATATTTCGATTCCAGCAAACGATAACGCTATAGCTTCAATCCGATTAATTCTTAATAAATTTGTATTTGCAATTTGTGAGGGTCGTTCTAGCTATATACGAAATCTTTGATTAATAATAAGATAAATAAATTTTTTTGGTAACTACATGGATTTTTGGAATCGGTTACTCTTCTTGAATCGCATAAAAGAAAAGAAATTAAAAAAAACGGTGGGTGATTAGCGGGTATTCAAAACGGATAATTCTAATTAAAGTATCCAAGTCGAAAGGGAGAGGGTTGAATCAAAATAATTCTTTTTAAAGTTCTATTTCTGTTAGAGGGCAATATGAATGTTATATCATGTTCCAGTAACACACTAAAAGGGTTATACGATATATCCGGTGTGGAAGTAGGCCAACATTTCTATTGGCAAATAGGAGGTTTACAAGTCCATGCCCAAGTACTTATTACTTCTTGGGTTGTAATTGCTATCTTATTAGGTTCAGCCCTTATAGCTGTTCGGAATCCACAAACTATTCCGACTGCCGGTCAAAATTTCTTCGAATATGTCCTTGAATTTATTCGAGACGTGAGCAAAACTCAGATTGGAGAAGAATATGGTCCATGGGTTCCCTTTATTGGAACTATGTTTCTATTTATTTTTGTTTCGAATTGGTCCGGTGCTCTTTTACCTTGGAAAATAATACAGTTACCCCATGGGGAGTTAGCTGCACCTACGAATGATATCAATACTACCGTTGCTTTAGCCTTGCTCACGTCAGTAGCATATTTCTATGCAGGTCTTTCTAAAAAGGGATTAGGTTATTTCAGTAAATACATTCAACCGACTCCAATTCTTTTACCCATTAACATTTTAGAAGATTTCACAAAACCTTTATCACTTAGCTTTCGACTTTTCGGGAATATATTAGCTGATGAATTAGTAGTTGTTGTTCTTGTTTCTTTAGTACCTTTAGTGGTTCCTATACCTGTGATGTTCCTTGGATTATTTACAAGCGGTATTCAAGCTCTTATTTTTGCAACTTTAGCGGCGGCTTATATAGGCGAATCTATGGAGGGCCATCATTGAATAGTTTTCAAAATAGTCTCTTTTTTTTTTTTTAGCTTAGAATAACGCAGTGTATGCGTAACTAAAGATAATTCACTTAGGAAACATCAATATACAAATAGAAATAGACAAATACGGGATATACGACCAAGAGTCGTAGAAAAAAAATTCAGATATTGGGGAATTGTAAAAAAGGAAAGAGATCAAAAAGATCTTTTTCCTAAAATTCATGTTTGGCTTTATTATATCATACTCCTGCCAATGAATATTATCATTCTATTGTTTTGTTCATTCAATTCAAATATAAGGAGTCATTATTTGAATAAAAATTCTTAATATAAAAATTCTTATAGTATCACAATTTACACGGTGTGTGATTAAAAAAAAAAAAAGAAAAAGAAAGATGCTTTCTAGAATGATTCCCATTTCAGTTGATTTTATTCAATTCAACAATTGACCAAAAGAAAATATTAATAAAGAATTAAATAATTAAAGTGAATGACCTTACCGGAATAAAGTACTTATGTTTGTTTCTATGCAATGATTCGCCAAACGAGATTCATAAAAAATGGGTTGATTGGGAGAAGGGAACAGAATTGGGTATATGGGATCTAATGACTCTAAGCCAACTCTTGTGTATGGTTCCAAGAATGATTCTAGAATACGATTGACTTTAAGATACGAATAGTTTGAATCTAAGATATGAATAGTTGGTTTACGTTATGGAAGAAAGACATGTATATATGATATTAGATATTGATAGTTATATATCAACTAAAGATATATCTAATCCGCCCTACTATTGTGAACTTAGATAGAGATTCCAATAGAAATTCTTCGGTTTCGTCTTTGCCTGTGAATTGAATGTGAATGAATAAAGCGATGAAATAAAGAAAACTAACGAACGAAGAATTAAAAAAGGGTTTGGAAAGAAGAAATGGAAGAACAAAAGTCGTATGGATTCACAAAAATCCTGTGGATCGGAACTAAAAAAGAGATATCGAAGTAGCTTTTATGGTTTAATACTAATATTATTATTACTTCAATTCCGAGTTCTTAGTTATTTCGACTGGATGAATCTTAGCGATGGAATAATTAAGTCATAATTCATCGGATGATTGTATCATTAACTATTTCTTTATTTTAGTGCGAGGAACTTATCATGAATCCACTGATTTCTGCCGCTTCTGTTATTGCCGCTGGGTTGGCCGTCGGGCTTGCTTCTATTGGACCTGGAGTAGGTCAAGGTACTGCTGCGGGTCAAGCTGTAGAAGGTATCGCGAGACAACCCGAGGCGGAGGGAAAAATACGAGGTACTTTATTGCTTAGTCTGGCTTTTATGGAAGCTTTAACAATTTATGGACTGGTTGTAGCATTAGCGCTTTTATTTGCGAATCCCTTTGTTTAATCCTATAAATATGCAAATTACGTATTTTTTTTTAGTCTATCTAAAAGAGGAGATAATATGAAAAATATAACCGATTCTTTCGTTTCCTTGGTTCGCTGGTCATTTGCCGGGAGTTTCGGGTTTAATACCGATATTTTAGCAACAAATCCAATAAATCTAAGTGTAGTCCTTGGTGTATTGATCTTTTTTGGAAAGGGAGTGCGTGCGAGTTGTTTATTTCAAGAATAGGCTGGATCCAACCAGCTGTACTTTTTTTCATTATAACTAGATCAAAAAAGGTGCATGATTCCGCGAATTACTTCTGAATCAATTTCAAATCATATTTAAGAACCATAGCATTTCGTGATTCATTGGTAAATCTACTTTGATTCTCTATCAACCAAACCAATAGTGGGGGTCATTAACATGGTTAAAGCTAAACCAAACTGTTTGAAGTCCAGACGCAGCATGGTACTCTTTCTACTACTATATTAATATAGAATAGAAATGTTTACAAAATGAATAATTGGAATTTGAGTTTTTTTTCGATATAAAACACTCATGTCGATAAAATTATTTGAGCCTTTTCTTTTATTGGAATGCAAAATATTTGAAATATTTCAATCAACCGCTTTTTATGCTGAATCGGTGACCTGTGTATAATATAAAGTAAGAAGAATTCTTTGGATTTGACGAAAAAAAGAAACAACTTTGCTGACAATTCAATATTTTTGTTTTGTTCCGTCAGAAGAGTCCTCAAAATATTCTGGTCTTGGATTAGTGATTAGTCGCGACATCTTGGAATATGAATAGAGAAGGGAGGTAGAGGATAGGCTCATTACATTAAAAAAAAAGATATGGGAATTGCCCCCATACTTAAAAAGTTGAAGTAATTGAGTGTGAGAGCCAAATGAATCGAAAAATTCATGTTTGGTTCGGGAAGGGATCATGTAAGTTTTGAGATGAATGGAAAGATAATCTACTTTCATTAAGTGATTTATTAGATAATCGAAAACGGAAGATCCTGAATACTATTCGAAATTCAGAGGAACTGCAGGGGGGGGCCATTCAACGGCTGGAAAAAGCCCGGGCTCGCTTACGGAAAGTCGAAAGGGAAGCGGATCAATTTCGAGTGAATGGATACTCGAAGATAGAACGAGAAAAATTGAATTTGATTAAGTCAACTTATAAGACTTTGGAAGAATTAGAAAATTACAAAAATGAAACCATTCGTTTTGACCACCAAAGGGCGGTTCAGCAAGTCCGACAACAGGTTTTCCAACAAGTTTTAAAAGGAGCTCGAGGCACTCTGAATAGTTCTTTGAACAAGGAGTTACATTTACGTACCATTAGTGAGAATATTGACACGTTTGAGGCGATGGCAGAAATAACCGATTAGTCCTTTTCCTGTAGGCATTGTTTTTTTTCTTTAACTAAAAAAAAATTATACTCATGGTAACAATTAGAGCCGACGAAATTAGTAATATTATCCGTGAACG